ATGAATTTTCAAAATATAAATAAATGGTCAACAAGATGGCTTTTTTCAACAAATCATAAAGATATTGGTACTTTATATTTAATTTTTAGTGCTTTTGCTGGTGTTGTAGGTACAACATTATCACTTTTAATCCGAATGGAATTGGCACAACCAGGTAATCAAATTTTTATGGGAAATCATCAATTATATAATGTTGTTGTTACTGCGCATGCTTTTATTATGGTTTTTTTTTTAGTTATGCCAGCTTTAATTGGAGGTTTTGGTAATTGGTTTGTTCCATTAATGATTGGTGCACCTGATATGGCTTTCCCACGTATGAATAATATAAGTTTTTGGTTATTACCTCCAGCTTTATTATTATTAGTTTCATCAGCTATTGTAGAATCAGGTGCTGGTACAGGTTGGACAGTTTATCCACCATTATCTAGTGTACAAGCACACTCAGGACCTTCAGTAGATTTAGCTATTTTTAGTTTACATTTAACAGGTATTTCTTCATTATTAGGTGCTATTAATTTTATTTCAACTATTTATAATATGAGAGCCCCCGGTTTAAGTTTTCATAGATTACCTTTATTTGTATGGTCTGTATTAATTACTGCATTTCTTTTATTATTAACTTTACCTGTATTAGCCGGTGCAATTACAATGTTGTTAACCGATAGAAATTTAAATACTTCATTTTATGATCCTTCTGGTGGAGGAGATCCTGTATTATATCAACATTTATTTTGGTTTTTTGGTCACCCTGAAGTTTATATTTTAATTTTACCAGCTTTTGGTATTATTAGTCAAGTTTCAGCAGCTTTTGCTAAAAAAAATGTATTTGGTTATTTAGGTATGGTTTATGCTATGTTATCTATAGGTTTATTAGGTTCAATTGTATGGGCACACCATATGTTTACGGTTGGTTTAGATGTAGATACTCGTGCTTATTTTTCAGCAGCTACTATGATTATTGCAGTACCTACTGGTATTAAAATTTTTAGTTGGTTAGCAACTTTATGGGGAGGTTCTTTAAAATTTGAAACACCTTTATTATTTGTTTTAGGTTTTATTTTATTATTTGTTATGGGAGGTGTAACTGGAGTAGTAATGTCAAATTCTGGTTTAGATATAGCGATCCACGATACTTATTATATTGTAGGTCATTTTCATTATGTATTATCTATGGGTGCTGTTTTTGGTATTTTTACTGGATTTTATTTTTGGATTGGGAAAATATCTGGCCGTAGATATCCTGAAATTTTAGGTCAAATCCATTTTTGGTTATTCTTTATTGGAGTAAATGTAACCTTTTTTCCAATGCATTTTTTAGGTTTAGCCGGTATGCCTAGACGAATTCCAGATTTTCCTGATGCTATGAGTGGTTGGAATGCTGTAAGTAGTTTTGGTTCTTATATTTCATTTTTTTCAGCTCTTTTCTTTTTTTATATTGTATATGTAACTTTAGTACATGGTAAAAAAATTGAAAATTAAAATATTTCTTTAATTAAAAAAAAAAATAATAAATAATTTAGAATTAAAAACAGCATATTATAATTAAGAATAGTTTCTTTAAAAAATTTTAATGTTTTTCATTAATATTAAATAAAATATATTATTTAAGATATTTTAAATAATAATAAAAAAAATTGATAATATATTTATGTTATTACAAGCTTCTAAATTTTTAGGTGCAGGATTAGCTACTTTAGGTTTAATCGGTGCAGGTATTGGTATTGGTAACGTTTTTGGTTCTTTAATTATAGGTATTTCAAGAAATCCTTCATTACAACAAGAATTAATGAGAACTGCTATTTTAGGTTTTGCCTTAACTGAAGCAATTGCTTTATTTTGTTTAATGATGGCTTTTTTAATTTTATTTGCTTTTTAATTAAAATTAAATTCTGTTTAAAATAAAAAATAATTAAAAATTATTTTTTATTTAAGACACGTAAGTACTTATCACAGTTTTATTAATTATTTAAAAAAATAAATAATTTATTTTTTTAATATATAAATATTTATATATTATTTTTTATTTATGAAAATATTAAAAAAATTTAGCCAATATTTATTACAAATTTTACCTATAATAAGTTTTACTTTATATAAAAATGAATTATGTATTAATATTTTAACAAATAAATTAATTCCTATTTTATTTTTTTTAAAAAATCATACAAATAGTCAATTTAAAGTATTATCAGAAATTTGTACTATAGATTATATTAATAAAGATAAACGTTTTGAAATTATTTATAATTTATTAAGTATTCGTTTTAATAGTCGTTTAAAAATTAAAATTTCAATTAATGAATTTCAACCAATTGATTCTATTATTCCAATTTATAAAGCAGCTAATTGGTGTGAAAGGGAAGTTTGGGATATGTTTGGTATTTTTTTTTTAAATCATCCAGATTTACGAAGAATTTTAACTGATTACGGTTTTGAAGGACATCCTCTACGAAAAGATTTTCCATTAAGTGGTTTTTTAGAAGTTTTTTATAATGAATTAAAAAAAAGAGTAGTTTATGAACCTATTAATTTATCACAACAATACCGTTTATTTGAATTTAATAATCCTTGGAATAATAAAATAAATTTATAATTTTTTATTAATTATTTTTGTTTTTAGGTTAATTTTCATTTCATATTATGAGATGGAATAAAAAATCATTATTTGCAGTTCTTAATAATCATTTAATAGATTATCCAACCCCTATTAATTTAAATTATTTTTTTGGATTCGGTTCGTTAGCCGGTATTATGTTAGTAGTACAAATTTTAACTGGTATTTTTCTAGCAATGCATTATACACCACATATTGATTTAGCTTTTAATAGTGTTGAACATATTATGCGAGATGTTAATAATGGTTGGTTAATTAGATATACACATGCAAATGGTGCTTCATTTTTTTTTATTGTAGTTTATGTACATATTTTTAGGGGTTTATATTATGGTTCATATATAACACCAAGAGAAGCTTTATGGTGTTCTGGTGTAATTATTTTTATTTTAATGATGGCTACTGCTTTTATGGGTTACGTATTACCTTGGGGACAAATGAGTTTTTGGGGTGCTACTGTTATTACTAATTTATTTTCAGCAATACCTTTAATAGGTAAAGATATTGTTGATTGGTTATGGGGCGGTTTTGCTGTGGATAATCCAACATTAAATCGTTTTTTTAGTTTACATTTTACTTTTCCTTTTGTAATTGTAGGCGCAGTTTTAATACATTTAATTTTATTACATGAAGTTGGTTCGAATAATCCATTAGGTATTACTTTAAAAACCGAAAATATACCATTTTATCCTTATTTTTATACAAAAGATTTATTTGGTTTAATGGTTTTATTTTTAGTATTTTTTATTTTTGTATTTTATTATCCAAATACTTTAGGACATCCAGATAATTATATTGAAGCTAACCCAATGAAAACGCCTTTACATATTGTACCTGAATGGTATTTTTTACCTTTTTATGCAATTTTAAGATCAATTCCTAATAAAATTGGTGGAGTTATTGCAATGTTTGGTTCTTTAGTAATTTTATTAACAATACCTTTCACTAATTCATCAGAAATTCGAAGTACAGCTTTTAGACCTATTTTTAAAATATGTTACTGGTTATTAGTTATAGCTTTTTTATTATTAGGTTGGGTAGGACAATGTCCAGTTGAATATCCTTATACAGAAATAGGTATTATAAGTATGATTTATTATTTTTCATTTTTTATTATAATTATACCCTTTTTAGGTAAATTTGAAACATATTTAGTACGTTATAATTTTATTTAATAGCTATAAAAATAAAATTATATATATAATTTTATTTAATAGCTATTAAATAAAAAATTTTAAATAATTTTTTAAGATATATACTGTGAAGAAGCTTTTCCATAAATTATCTGACTTATCTATTTTTAATAATGGTTGATATATTTAAAAAGCAAAATTATAAATATATAAAATTAAAAAACATTTTTTAATTTTATAGATTTTAAAGAATACTTAAAAAAAAAAAATTTTTATTTAGTTATAAAATTATTTGTAAAATCTGTTGCTAAAGTATTTAATTTTTTATCTAATTCTTTAGATATTTCTTTTTTAATTAAAATTTCTTCTAAAATATTTAAATGATTATTTTTAATAAAATTTAACCAATTAGTTTCAAAAATTGAAATTTTATCTACAGCAATTTTATCTAAAAAACCACGTACACCTAAATATATAATTACAATTTGATTTTCAACGGATAATGGGATATTTAAACCTTGTTTTAACATTTCAGTTAATCTAACCCCTCTATTTAATTGTTGTTGCGTTGTTGCATCTAAATCTGAACCAAATTGAGCAAAAGCTTGAACTTCTCTAAATTGTGCTAATTCTAATTTCATAGTACCAGCAATTTGTTTCATAGCTTTAATTTGAGCTGCAGAACCAACACGACTTACAGATAAACCTACACTAATTGCAGGTCTTTGACCTTCATTAAATAATTCAGTTTCTAAGAAAATTTGTCCATCAGTAATAGAAATAACATTAGTAGGAATATAAGCAGAAACATCACCAGCTTGGGTTTCAATAATAGGTAAAGCAGTTAATGAACCTCCACCAATTTTTTTATTCATTTTAGCAGCTCTTTCTAATAAACGTGAGTGTAAATAAAATACATCACCAGGATAAGCTTCCCTACCTGGAGGTCTTCTTAATAATAAAGACATTTGTCTATAAGCTACAGCTTGTTTTGATAAATCATCATAAAAAATAACAGCATGTTTTCCATTATCTCTAAAATATTCTCCTAAAGCACAACCTGTATAAGGTGCTAAATATTGTAATGGTGCTGAATCTGAAGCAGTAGCTGCTACAATTACAGAAAAAAACATTGCATTTTTTTCTTCTAAAGTTTTAGTTAATTCTGCAATTGTTGATCTTTTTTGACCTACACCAACATAAATACAATATAATTGATTATTTATATCTTTATTTAAATGAGGTTCTCTTTGATTAATTATGGTATCAATAGCGATAGAAGTTTTACCTGTTTGTCTATCACCAATAATTAATTCTCTTTGACCACGACCGATAGGAATTAAACTATCTACAGCTTTTAAACCTGTTTGTACGGGTTCTTTAACACTTTCTCTAGGCATAATACCTGGAGCTTTAACTTCAACTCTACTTTCTAATTTACTATTAATTTGACCTTTACCATCAATAGGTTGTCCTAAAGCATCAACTACTCTACCTAATACTTCGGGTCCTACAGGTACACTAACAATAGCTCCAGTTCTTCTTACAAAATTACCTTCTTGAATTTCTCTATCATTACTAAAAACAACAACTCCAACAACATCCGGTTCTAAATTTAAAGCCATACCTTTAATATTACCATTATTAAATTCAACCATTTCACCAGCTTGAATTTTAGTTAAACCATAACATCTAGCAATACCATCACTCATTGAAAGAACAATACCTGTTTCTTGTAAACTTTTTTCATCTTTATATTTTTTAATATTTGATTCCAGTATATATGATAATTCAATAGCCATATTGGTTATTAAATTATCATATTTAAACTATAATTATAAATTTTTATAATTATAAAAAAATATATTAAATATATTTTTTATACCCTTTACGAGAATTGAACTCGTATTTTTGCCGTGAAAAGGCAATGTCCTAACCATTAGACTAAAAGGGCTTTTATTAACCAAAATAAAAATATTTTAGTTAATAAAAATAAGAAAAATCTATATGTATTAAAATTTTAGAAACACTTTCATGCATACAACTTTCAAAAATTTTAGGATATAAACCTAATAAAAAAATATTTATAATTAAGATTAAATGTATCAAAAATTCACGATAAGTTAAATCATAATAAATTTTTAAATAAACATTTTGAATATTACCGTAACAAATTCGATTATAAAATAATAAAGAATAAATACCACCTAAAAACATACCAATTATTGCAAAAACAGCTGTTGTAGTATTATCTTCAAAAATACCAGTTAAAATAAGAATTTCACCAACAAAACTGCTTGAACCTGGAATAGACATATTTGCTAATACATAAATAAATAATGCAATACAAAATAAAGGCATTGTATGTGCTAAACCTCCATAATAATTAATAAAACGTGTATGATATCTATCATATAAACATCCAATTGAAAAAAATAAACCACTTGATACTAAACCATGACTAATCATTTGAATGATACTACCCTCTAAACCTTGAATTGTTAAAGAAAAAATACCTAAAACAATAAAATTCATATGAGCTACAGAGGCATAAGCAATAATACGTTTTAAATCTGTTTGTCTGATCGCTGTTAATGAAGCATAAATAACTGAAATTAAACATAATACTAAAATATAAGGTGTAAAATATAAAGTAGCTTTAGGAAATAAAGGCACTAAAAATCTAATCATACCGTATGATCCTAATTTTAATAGAATACCAGCTAATAACACAGAACCTGCTGTAGGTGCTTCAACATGAGCTTCAGGTAACCAAACATGAAAAGGTAACATTGGAACTTTAACAGCAAAAGATAAAAAAAAAGCTAAGAAATATAATTTTTCATAAGAAAAATTAAAATTACTATAATATAATATTTGATAATCGGTAGTACCTACTGTTAAAAATAAATGAATAATAGCAATAAACATAAATAATGAACCTGCAAGGGTATACATAAAAAATAAATAAGAAGCTTTAATTTTACGTTCTCTTGATCCCCAAATACCAATAATTAAAAACATTGGAATTAAAACACTTTCAAAGAAAATATAAAAAATAAGTATATCTAATACACTAAATGAAATAATTAAACAAAATTCTAAAATAAAATATAAAATAAAATATTCTTTTATATTTTTATTAATAATTTCATAGCTAATTAACATACATATGGGAATTAAAAAAGTTGTTAAAATTATAAAAAATAATGAAATACCATCAAGACCTAAATAAAAATTAATATTAAATTGACTAATCCATTCTATTTTAAATAAATATTGAAAATTAGAAGTAGATTTATCAAATAAAATCCATAAAGGTAATGACATTAAAAAAATGAAAAAAGACATAAAAATACTAAAATTTTTTATAAATTTTTCATTTTTCGAAAAAGTTAATATAATGCCCGTAATCAAGGGTAAAACAAGTAAAAAAATTAATATAAACTTATTAAACATAAAAATTTAATTAAACCGAAAAATGGGCGAAAAATGGGACTCGAACCCATAACACTTAGACCCACAATCTAACACTCTACCTTTAAGTTATAATCGCCTTTTTAAATCTTTCTTAAATAATATATAAAATTTAAAAAAGGTTGAACAATTAAATTATTTAAAGGTGCAGGATTTTGAGCGAATATTTTTTTTATTTTTAAATTGGAATAAATATTATTTTGAATACTTAAATAAATTAATTCAAGTTTTTTAAAATCAGTTAATTTTTTAATTAAATTTAAGTTAGTATTTCCATAAATTATTAACATAGAACCTTGTCCTTTTAATTTAAAAAGGATATTAATACTTAAATTTTGATTTAATATTAAAGATTTATAATCTAATTTTTTAATATTTTTTTTTAAAGATATTATTTCATTAATATTTAAATCATTATAACGAAATATATATATATATTTATAAGTTTGTTTAATTTTTTGTAATTGATTTAATTTATATTTTTTAAATAAATTTTTTTGCATAATTTTTTTTTTTTTTTTATATTCAAATAATTGAAATTAACGATCAATTTCACCAAATACAACATCTAATGTACCTATAATTGTTACTACATCAGCAATCATATGATTTTTAGCTATAAAATCTAAAGCTTGTAAATGCAGAAATCCTGGTGATTTTATTTTACATCTATAAGGTTTATTTGTACCATCAGATACTAAATAAACACCGTATTCACCTTTAGGTGCTTCAATAACTGTATAAGTTTCCCCATTATTTACACTAATATTTTCAGAATAATATTTAAAATGATGAATTAAAGATTCCATAGAATTTTTAATTTGAGTTCTATTTGGATTTGTGATTTTTTTATCATCCAATTTTATAAGACCTTGAGGAATTTTATTTAATACTTGTAATATAATTCGAACAGATTGTCGCATTTCTTCAATTCTAATTAAATAACGATCATAACAATCACCATTTGTACCTATAGGTATATCAAATTCTAATTGATCATAAACTTCATAAGGTTGTGTTTTACGTAAATCCCATGAAATACCGGATCCTCTTAACATTACACCGCTAAAACCTAAATCTAAAACATCTTTAGCAGAAACTATACCAATATCAACCAATCTTTGTTTCCAAATCCTATTATTAGTTAACATTTCTTCAATTTCATCTAATCGTGTATTAAATTGTTCACAAAATATATATATATCATTTAATAAACCTTTAGGTAAATCTTGATTCACACCACCAGGTCTAAAATACGCAGCATGCATACGTGCACCTGAAACTCTTTCATAAAATTCCATAAGTTTTTCACGTTCCTCAAATCCCCAGAAATATGGTGTCATAGCTCCAACATCTAAAGCATGACAACAAACAGCTAATAAATGATTTAAAATACGTGTTATTTCTGAAAATAAAACTCTTATATATTGTGCCCGTAAAGGGATATCACAATTTAATAATTTTTCAATAGCTAAAACATATGCATGTTCTTGACACATCATTGATACATAATCTAATCTATCAAAATAGGGTAAAGCTTGCAAATAATTTTTATATTCTATTAATTTTTCAGTACCTCTATGTAATAATCCAATATGTGAATCAGCTTTTTGAACTATTTCTCCATTTAATTCTAAAATTAAACGTAAAACACCATGAGCTGCTGGATGTTGTGGTCCGAAATTTATAGAAAAATTTTTAATTTTTTTTAAAGACATTTTTTAATTAATTTATTTAAAAAAAAAAAAATATTTATAAATTAATTTTTTTATAAATATATAGCATATATAGTAAGTAAATATTTTATAAATATTTATTTCTTTTATAATATTATGATTTTTCAGGAAATTTTTAATAATAATTTTGAAATTATTATTCCCGAATTTTTTTTAACAACTATTTTATTAATTTTATTATTATTTGGAGTTTTTTTTAAAAAAAATCAAAATACTCAAAAAATTTTGATTATTAAAAATATTACTACTATAATAATATATTTATTATTAATTCTTTTAATATTAACATCAAATATAACAAATATTTCAAATAATATATTAAATGGTGTATTAATTATTAATAATTTTACACAATTTATTAAAATAATTTTAATTTTATCAACAATTATTTGTTTTTTAATACAACAAAGATATTTAATACAACAAAAAATAAATGCCTATGAAATTAATATTTTAATGTTAATATCATTATTAGGTTTAATGTTATTAGTTTCTTCAAATCATTTTATTACTCTATATTTAGCAATAGAATTACAAAGTTTAAGTTTTTATATATTAACTTCAACACAAAAAAAATCTATTTTATCAATTGAAGCTGGCTTAAAATATTTTATTTTAGGATCAATTGCTTCAGGATTTATTTTATTTGGTTCTTCAATAATTTATGCTATAACCGGTTCATTAAATTTTAATAATATTATATTAATATTATCAAATATTAATTTTTTAGATAATATTAATATATTAATCAGTTTATCTTATGGTTTAATTTTTATTTTTGTAGGTATATTATTTAAAATAGGTGCTTCACCTTTCCATTTCTGGTTACCTGATGTTTATGAAGGTGCTCCCAATAATATTTCAAGTTTTTTTGCCATTGTACCAAAAATTGCTTTTATAGGAATATTAATTCGTTTATTTTTTGAAATTTTTTTTAGTATTTCATATTTTTTTGAAATTTTTTTTTATATTATTTCATTCTTATCTATGTTAATTGGCGCCTTATCTGCATTACAACAGAAAAAAATAAAAAGATTATTAGCTTATAGTTCTATAAGTCATGTAGGTTTCATTTTAATAGGATTTACATCAAATATGTTAAATAATATACCATTTATTTTATTATATGTTATTATTTATATTATAACTAGTATTAATTTATGGACTTCGTATTTATCTTTAAATATAAATCATAAACCTATTAAATATTTAACAGATTTATCAAATATATATGTTATTAATAAATTAATTGCTTTTATTATAATAATAAATATTTTTTCATTAGCGGGCATTCCACCATTAGCGGGATTTTTTTCAAAATTATTTATTTTATTTTCAGCAATTAAAAATAATTATTTTAGTTTAGTTTTTTTCGGTATTATTATAAGTGTTTTAAGTTCTTTTTATTATTTAAAAATAATAAAAATTATTTTTTTTGAAAAAATATCAAGAAAATTATTTATTTTACAAATAAATAAAATACAAAGTATTATACTAATAATTAGTACTCAATTTATTTTATTTTTATTTGTTTCCCCTAATATTATATTAGTAAATTTAAACAAAATTTATTTATATTTATTAATATAATATTTAGTTTGGATAGCTCAGTTGGTTAGAGTAAAAGACTGAAAATCTTTGTGTCGGTGGTTCAAATCCACCTCCAGACAATTTTTATCATTAAAAATATGTATCTTTTAAGAATAACTTTTAAATCATTTCAAAAAATAAATCAACTTAAACAAAATTTATTAAAATTAAAAAAAAGTAATAAATTAAAAAATATTCAAATACATGGAATATTTCAAATAAAAAATAAAAAAAAAATTTTTACTTTATTAAAATCACCTCACGTAAATAAAAAATCACGTGAACATTTTATTTATAAAAATTATACACCAAAAATTGATATAAAATTTAAAAGTATTTTGCAATTATTAAATTTTATAATTTTAATTAAAAAAATTTTATCTGAAAATTTATTAATAAATATTAAAATTATAAAAACAAATTAAAGTTATGCTTATAGCTTAATTGGATAAAGCATTAGATTGCGGATCTATAAAATGAAAGTTCGAGTCTTTCTAAGCATATATTTTATTTATTTTGAAGTATAGCCAAGCGGTAAGGCCTCCGTTTTTGGTACGGAAAATCAAAGGTTCGAATCCTTTTACTTCAAAAGGGCCTATAACTCAGTTGGTTAGAGTATACGCCTGATAAGTGTAAAGTCAGTAGTTCAAATCTACTTAGGCCCAACGAATAATTAACTCAATTGGTAGAGTATTTCGTTTACACCGAAAATGTTAGCGGTTCGAGTCCGTTATTATTTATTAATAAAGAAGAATAATATGTCAACAATTAATCAATTATTTTTAAAAAAACAAAAACGTTTAGAAAAAAAAAAAAGAAATAAAAGTCCAGCTTTAAAACAATGTCCTCAACGTAAAGGTATTTGCTTAAAAGTTTATAATACAACACCTAAAAAACCTAATTCAGCTATGCGTAAAGTAGCTAAAGTTCACCTATCTAGTAGATATACAATAATTACTTATATACCCGGTATAGGTCATACTTTACAAGAACATTCAATAGTATTAGTTCGAGGGGGTCGTGTTAAAGATTTACCTGGAGTAAAATATCATGTGGTTAGAGGTAAATATGATTTATTAGGTATTTATTCAAGAAAAACATCAAGATCAAAATATGGAACTAAAATACGAAGAGTATAAAATAAAAAAATTATTTATAAATATGTTATTAAAAAAAGGTAAAAAAACTTGTTCAGAAAACATATTTAAAAATATTTTAATTAACTTAAAAAAAATAACCAAACAAAAACCTAATTTTATTTTATTTAAATCAATTGATAATTTATTACCTAAATTAAAAGCAATTAGTATTCCAAATAAAAAAAGAAATAAAAAAAAAAAAAAAAAAGATCGATATTTTTTAATGCTTTTAAATGAAGATAAACAAATTAAAAAATCAGTATCTTGGTTACTTTTAAATGCAAATTTAAAAAATATAACCAATGAAATTATTCAAACTTCAAAAAATAAAAGTAAAACAATTAATACAAAAAAACAGTATTATAAAAATATTAAAAAATTAAAATTTAATCTTGTTTTTGATTAATTTTTTAAAAAAAATATTATTTATCATTAAATAATTAATTATTACAAATCATTCAATTTTTATGAAAAATTATTACTATATTAATAAAAAAAATTTACAAATTGAAACTACAACAAATGATTCTAATATCGATAAATTACAAAATGATTTAAATTTTTTTAAAAAAATAACACAAAATACACAAAATACTGAAAAACATCCTTATCATTTAGTAGATCCAAGCCCATGGCCTTTTATAATCTCATTCGGACTTTTTTTTTTTACTTTTGGTAGTGCTATGTATTTTCACGGTTATATTGGAAGTAATCTTTTAACTTTAACAGGATTTTTAATGGTTATTTTAACAATGTATACATGGTTTCGTGATATAGTTAGAGAAGCAGTATATGAAGGTCAACATACTAAACAAGTACAATTAGGTTTAAGAAATGGTATGCTTTTATTTATTTTTAGTGAATTACTATTTTTTGTTAGCTTTTTTGGGGCCTTTTTCCATTCAGCTTTAGCACCAACACCTGAAATAGGTTCATTATGGCCACCTTTAGGTATTGAAACTATAAACGCTTGGGGTATTCCATTATTAAATACTATACTTTTATTATCATCAGGTGCAACTATTACTTGGGCACATCATTCTATAGTTTTTGGTGATAGAAAAAATGCAATTTTAAGTTTAATTATTACAATTTCATTAGCTTTTTTTTTTACTTTAATTCAAGCTTATGAATATATTGAAAGTACTTTTTCAATCTCAGATAGTATTTATGGTACTACTTTTTTTTTATTAACAGGTTTCCATGGCATACATGTTATCGTAGGTACTATTTTTATTTTAATAAGTACTATTCGATTAATTAACCATCATTTTACAAAACAACACCATTTCGGTTTTGAAGCTGCTGCATGGTATTGGCATTTTGTTGATGTTGTTTGGTTATTTTTATTTGTAGCTGTTTATTGGTGGGGAGGTAATTAATTTATTAAAAAAATTAAATTAATAATTTTTATGTTTAGTCCTTTAGAACAATTTGAAATTTTACCTATTTTTCAAATACCTTTTGTATTTACTAATGCTTCTTTAATTTTAGTAATAGGTTTAGTTTATTTATATATTTTTTTATGTATAAAAACCAAATTTATTCCAACACGTTTTCAACAAATTTTTGAAATGATTTTTAATATTACTATAGAATTAACTTATTCAAGTATAGGTAAAGCTGGTAAACATTTTGTTTCATTAATTTTTGTAGTATTTTTTTTTATTTTATTATGTAATTTAATTGGAATGGTTCCTTATAGTTTTACTGTTACTAGTCATTTAATTATTACTTTCACTTTAGCTTTAACTATTTATTTAGGTTTTAATTTAATTGGAATTAAAAAACATAAATTAAATTTTTTAAATTTATTATTACCTAGTGGTGCAAGTATAGCATTAGTTCCTATTTTAGTACCTATTGAACTAGTTTCATATATTTTTAGAGTAATAAGTTTACCTGTTCGATTATTTGCAAATATGATGGCAGGACATACATTATTAAAAGTAATTGCAGGTTTTGCCTGGACTATGTTAAATGTAAATAGTTTTATATTTATAGCACATTTTATTCCTTTAATAATTATTGTTTTATTAGTAGGTTTAGAAATCGCAGTAGCTTTAATACAAGCGTATGTATTTACTATTTTAACATGTATGTATATAAATGATGCTTTAAATTTACATTAATAGATATTAAAACAAAAAATATAATACTTTTAATAAAGGAAAAGTAGCTCAGTTGGTTAGAGTAGTAGCTTGTCACGCTATAGGTCGCGGGTTCAAGTCCCGTTTTTTCCGTTTAATTTTATTATATTTAAATATTTTTTTATAAATATGTTATTAAATTATTCAAATATTTTTATTTTTTTATTATTAAGTTTATTTTTATCAATTTTAATTTTCATTTTATCTTTTGGTTTAATTAAACAAAAGGATGATTTAGAAAAGTTAACAGCTTATGAATGTGGATTTAATCCTTATGATGATGCTAGAAAAGTTTTTGATATAAAATTTTATCTAGTAGCTATTCTTTTTATTATTTTTGATTTAGAAGCTGTTTTTGTTTTTCCTTGGGTTTTAACTTTAAGTTCAAATTTTTCATGGGGTTTTTGGACTATGATTGAATTTTTAGTTGAATTAGTTATAGGTTTTATTTATATTTGGTGTAGTGATGCCTTAGAGTGGTAAATTATTAAAAAATAAAAGTAAAATTTAGTGTTATTTTATTAAATTATTGTTAAAATCTATTTTTTTATATTATTTATATTGATAAAAATTCATATAAATAATATATATGCGACACGTAAGTACAATAAATATTTATATAAAAATAAATAATATAACTAAATAATATTAGTTGTATTAGTTATATTATTTATTTTTATATAAATATTTATTATTTAAGAATAAATATTTTTAATAAGTTTTTTTAAAAATATTTTTGATTTTATACTATTATGTTATTATTAAGTTTAATTTTTTTACCTTTTTTAGGTTCAGTAGCCGCTGGATTATTTGGTTTTTATATTGGACGTAAAGGTTCAGTATTTATAACTACTTTAACAACTTTTTTAAGTTGTCTTTTTTCATTTATTATTATATATAATTCAATTACAAATGAATATGAATATATTATTTATATTTCAAATTGGATTAATAGTGGTTTATTTAATTGTAATTGGTGTTTTTTATTTGATAGTTTAACTATGATAATGTTAGTTGTTGTAACGAGTATTTCAACGTTAGTGCATTTATATTCTTCACAATACATGGCAAATGATCCTCATTTATCAAGATTTATGTCATATTTATCTTTATTTACTTTTTTTATGATTATATTAGTTACTGGTGATAATTTTATGCAAATGTTCGTTGGATGGGAAGGAGTAGGTTTTTGTTCTTACTTATTAATTAATTTTTGGTTTACACGTTTACAAGCAAATAAAGCAGCTATAAAAGCGATGTTAGTTAATAGAATTAGTGATTTAATTCTATTATTAGGTGTATTAACGATTTTTTATAATATCAGAACTATTGAATATTTTAGTACTTTTGCGGCAATTTCAATTGTTAAAGATTTTAAATTTATTTTTTTTAATTATATTTTAAGTATTATTGATGTGGCTTGTATTTTGATTTTTATAGGTGCTATGGGTAAATCTGCTCAAATTTTCTTACATTTATGGTTACCTGATGCTATGGAAGGTCCTACACCTGTTTCTGCTTTAATTCATGCAGCAACCATGGTAACCGCAGGTGTATACTTAACAACACGTTGTTCACCTATATTTGAATATTCTATATTTTCTTTAAAAGTTATTACTATAATTGGTGCATCAACTGCTTTTTTTGCAAGTACTGTGGGATTAGTACAAAATGATTTTAAAAAAATTGTTGCTTATTCTACATGTAGTCAATTAGGTTATATGTTTTTTGCTTGTGGTTTATCAAATTATCCCTTAGCTATTTTCCATTTATCAAATCATGCTTATTTTAAAGCTTTATTATTTTTATGTTCAGGTGCAGTAATACATGCAATGGGTGATGAACAAGATATTAGAAAAATGGGTGGTTTAAGACGTATTTTACCTTTTACTTATATAATGTTTTTAATAGGTTCCTTATCTTTAATGGGTTTTCCATTTTTAACAGGATTTTATTCTAAAGATCTAATATTAGAAGTAGCTTTTGCAAGTTTTAGTGAAACAGGTCATTTTGCTTATTGGTTAGGTACTATTGGTGCCTTCTTTACTGCATTTTATTCTACACGTTTATTATTTTTTGCTTTTTTAAGTGAAACAAATGCTTATAAAAATATTATTAAAAATGCACATGATGTTCCCTTAGAAATGGGTATTCCTTTAGGTTTATTAGCTTTTGGTAGTATTTTTATTGGTTATATTTCAAAAGATATGTTTGTAGGTTTAGGTTCTAATTTTTGGAATAACTCAATCTATATAAATCCATTAAATAATCAAATGATTGATGCCGAATTTTTACCAACATTTTTTAAATTATTACCCGTTATTTTAAGTTTTTGTGGATTATTTAGTGCTTTTTATTTATATTTTTTTAAATTTAAATTTTTATATAATTTAAAAATTTCAGAATATGGTCTTTATTTTTATAATTTTTTAAATAGAAAATGGTATTTTGATAAAATTTATTATGAATTTATTAATCAATATATTTTAAATATTGGTTATACTGTAACATATAAAATGATTGATAAAGGTTTAATCGAAATATGTGGTCCTTATGGTTTAACAACAATTTTTTCTTTTTTAAGTCAAAGAATAATTTTATTACAAACAGGTTATATTTATCATTACTCATTGTTAATGTTAATTAGTATTATTTTTTTAATAAATATTATTTTTTTTTCAATACTTTATTATTTTAATATTATTATTATTTTATTATTTTTTTTTATTTTTTTCTTAATTAATTAAAAAGTAATAAAATATATATCTTTTAAGATATAATTATAAAATTACATATATTATGGATTTTGAAACAATTTTTTTTTATACTTTTTCAACTATAGCTTTAACTTCAGCTATATTTGTAATATATTCTACGAATACAATATATTCTGCATTTTTTTTAATATTAGTTTTTACTAATTCAACGGGATTATTATTAATTTCTGAAGTTGAATTTTTATCTATAATGTTAATTATTATTTATGTAGGAGCTATTACTGTATTATTTTTATTTGTTATTATGATGTTAGATGTTAATATTTTAATTGATAAAAATAAAATTAATAATAATTTCGGTTATGTACCTATTATTTTTTTAATAAGTTTTATTTTTTTCTTAGAAACATTTATTATGTTTAGTAAAATTTTTACATCATATTCGCATTTAATAAATAATTCTTTTTTTAATCAAGAAGTAAATACTTTATTTTTTTTTAGAGATAGTATGAAAGGTACTTTTGAAATATTTGTTGATGTAAAACCTTTTTTAAAAAATTTTATTAATCAATTAGATACAATCACAAATATTGAAACAATAGGTCAAATTTTATATAGTTATTATGCTTTTTTTTTTTTAGCTGCAGGTATTATTTTATTAATTGCTTTAATTGGTGCAGTAACTTTAACTCAAAAAGAAAAAAAAAAAAATTTTAAACAAAAAATTTATAAACAACTTTCAAGAAATTCATTAAAAGCTATTTTTAATATATATTCTAGTAAAGCTGTTTAATAAAAAAACTAAAACAACCTTAACTTAATTGGTAGAGTATTAGCCTTCTAAGCTATAAAATCTTGGTTCAAATCCAAGAGGTTGTAATTAGTTTTTAAAAAACTGATTGCAATGTTATTTTAGAAGCATTTAAACATTTATATTTATAAAAATAAGCTAAACACTGCTTCAGCTTATTTTCGATTTTATTTTAATAAATATATATATATTTGAAATTTATTAAGTTATTTTTATAAAATTAAATTAAAGTTAAATAATAAAGTTATTAAATAAGTTTAATATTCAAAAATTTAATAGAATTATTTAATATTTTATTTATTAAGTTATTAATAGGGTTGCCCTAAATCACCTATCCCAATATCATTCATATTCAAAATAAAGAATCTCCAAATATATCCAATCTACATTTTAGATTCTTTTAAAAGGTTAAATAAAAATTCAATGTATCTTAATAAAGAACAAATCAACTCATTATTTTTAAATATATTGGTTTCGGTATTATTATAACCAAAAAATGATGTAAGGTTTTAAAGATAATTAATAATTAAATAAGAACGTTACGTATAAAAAACTTTAAAGAATTTGTTTAGGGTATGTTCCAATCCATTATATACATTTATTTTAATAATAATATTAAATTATTTAGTTAAAAAGTATTATTTTTATGAAATTTTAATAATATAATTTAAAAAAAAAAATATAATATAAAATATTATAAATCTAAATTTAAATTCCCTTTTGTTAAAAAGTATTTTAAATAAAATTTTATTTTTATAACTTGAATTTAATTAATTTCAGATTTTATAAAATTTTTTTGATTTATAATATTTTATATTATATTTATAAAACAGGAAAAATGGGGCTTGAACCCATAACAATAATTTTGGAGACTATGATTTTACCAATTAAACTATTTTCCTAAAATATTTAATATTAATTTAAGAATGCTTAAAGATCTCTTCCAGACACAGGTTCCCCTACGACTACCTTGTTACGACTTCATCAAAGTTACTAACCACTTTTTAGGAATTTCAATTTATTTAATTAAATTATAAATTATTTTAATTAAATAATTATTTAATTTAATTAAATACTCAAGAATTATTTTAAAAACAATCAACTTCCCTGATGTGACGGGCGGTGTGTACAAAGTCCAGTAACATATTCACCGCAACATGCTGTTCTGCGATTACTAGCGATTCCAACTTCATAAGGGCGAGTTTCAGCCCTTAATCCGAACTAAGATAATTTTTAAAGATTTGCTCCAATTTTTATCATTATTGCCTCTGGTTGTAATTATCATTGTAGCACGTGTGTAGCCCAACTCATAAGGGCCATGAAGACTTGACGTCATCCCCACCTTCCATTAACCTATCATTAATTTTTTTGTTAGAGTACTTTTATTTTATTATAATAAATTAGCAACTAACAATAGGGGTTGCGCTCGTTAAAGGATTTAACCAAACATTTCACAACACGAGCTGACGACAGCCATGCAACGCCTGTTTTTTATATAAAATTTTATATAAAAATTAGCAAGAGTTGGTAAGGTTCTGCGCGTATTATCGAATTAAACCACATGCTCCACCGCTTGTGTAGACTCCCGTCAATTCCTTTGAATTTCAATCTTGCGATTATACTTTTCAGGCGGAGTGCTTAACGCGTTAGCTGTTATATCTAAAAATTCTAAATATTAGCACTCATCGTTTACAGCATGGACTACCGGGGTCTCTAATCCCGTTCGCTACCCAAGCTTTCGTTTCTCAGTGTCAGTATATACCCAGATAATTGCCTTCGCCATAGGTCTTCCTTCTATTATCAACGTATTTTATCACTCCAATAGAAATTCCATTATCCTCTATTTATACTCTAGTTTATCAGTTTTGAAAAAATGTATAAAGTTGAGCTTTAATTTGTTTCTTTCAACTTAAAAAACCACCTACAAACCCTTTACGCCTAATCATTCCGAATAATGCTCGCTCCTCCCGTATTACCGCGGCTGCTGGCACGGGTATTAGCCGGAACTTCTTTTTTAAGTACTGTCATTTTCCTCCTTAATGAAAGAGCTTTACAACCTAATTAGCCTTCATCACTCACTCGGTATTGCTGGATCAAGCTTTCGCTCATTGTCCAAAATTCCCCACTGCTGCCTTTAAAAAAGTTTGGGCCGTGTCTCAGTCCCAATGTGGCTGATCATTCTTTCAAACCAGCTAAAGATAATAGGCTTGGTAGTCTATTAAACTACCAACTACCATAATCTTGCGCAAACTCATCTTTTAACGTTAAAAACTTTAATCTATTTATTCAGTATTTTTATAAAAATAATTATTCTGAATTAAAAGGTAGATAATTCACGTGTTACTCACCCGTTCGCTATGTTTTTAAAACATTCAACTTGCATGTGTTAAGCATACCGATAGCATTTATTCTGAGCCAGGATCAAACTCTATTTAAATTTGATATTAATTATTTAATATTAATTTTTAAAATAACAAAAATTTAAAATTTTTATAAATAACATTCTTATATTAATTTTCGTCTTATATTGTCTTAAAGAATAGAATTTTTCTATTCTTTATAAATATTAAAAATAATAAACTATTTAAGAAAATATACCTGGATAACTATATAAATAATCTATATATTTATAATTTAATTTTAAATTTTAATTAATTTAGTCATCATTTTTAAAATTATAATAAATAAATAATTGAAGTTAATCAACCCCTTTTTTAGCTTATCGTGCTATTTACGTAACAAGATCTTTTGTTTGTGTAAAAAATTCTTCATTGACACATTTTCACAATTTTTTTTTTTAATGTAGATATTATTTTTTGAAATATATTAATAATAATTTAAATATCTGTTAAATTATTATTATATTTTATATGATATGGAGAAAGTAGGATTTGAACCTACGTAGAAATTATTTCAACAAATTTACAGTCTGCCGCTTTTAACCACTCAGCCATTTCTCCTTATCCTTTTTTAGAAAATGTGATTAGTGGGACTTGAACCCACAATATTTACTTGGAAGATAAAAGATTTACCAATTAATCTATAATCACATTTATATATGTATTATTTTATAAAAACCCTGAGAACTAATAAAGCATTATTTTCTAATTACTTCAAAATCCCCTTCCAATAAGTCAAGATCCACAATTTCTCCAGTTTCTGCATCTAAATAATGAAAAGATCTATAAAGATTTTGAGGATTTCCTGACATAATAATTTTTCTTTTTTGTGGAAGAGGTGGTGTTAAGGATTCTTCTTCTGAATCACTTATAAAACTATCATCATCTGGAAAAAATACATTAGCTAGATAAATTAAAATAATTGTATAAATAATAAATCCTATAATGTATGGTAAATTATCCATAATAGTTTTTTTAAGTTTCCCATAAGTTTCATTTTCGTATGATATAATTACTTCATCATCATCATCATCATCACTTTCAATATCATCTAAAAAAGTTATCTCGAATGGTAAAAAAATAAAAATAACTTTCCATATATTATTTAATATGAAAGGATTTAGATTTGATGATATAATTTTTGTTATAAATTTGTAAATTTTAAATATAATGAATAAATATTTTATTAAACAATAAAAAGTCATAAGTTATTAAAAGTTATATAAATGTCAATACAATTATTATTCCCAATTTAATATATAATTGGAAATACCAAATATTGCTTTTGGGTCCATTTATTTTAACTTAGCAAAAAGAGGGATTCGAACCCTCAACATTAACCTTGGCAAGGTTATACTCTACCATTGAGCTATTTTTGCTAATGAATTATTTTTTTATTAAAAAAATTAAATTTAATAATAAAAATAATTCATTATTATTTTTTGCATTTGTATGTATTGCTATATCAATTGGTGGTATGTTTTTAAATTTAAAAAATTCAGTTTTTAATTCAAAAAAATGTAAAACATTTTTTATTTGGAAATTAAAAATGTTTTTATTTTTTTTATTAATTCCCATTTCATTTATATTAGGTGAAATAAAAATTAAAATTTTTTCTAAAAAATTAAAAATGTTTTTTTTTCTTAAAGTTACCTTACAACCTATAATTGAATTTTTTTTGATTTTTAAAAAAATATTATTTTTTTTTGACTTTGTTATTTTTGGTTTTTGATTTGTTATTAATTTTAAAAGTAAAATTATATTAATTAATTTTTTTTTTTCAATATTTGCATCTTTAAAACCAATATTTAAACAAATTTTGGTTATTTTAGTGATTTCAAATATATTTTTAAAATTTAATTTTGTTAAAAGATTATATACAGTAATATTTTTATAATGATTTTGTAGATTTTTTTCCATAGATTTTTATAAAATATTTGAAGCTAATGATAATATTTTAAAATTTTTTTGTTTTCTAAATTCAGATGTAATTGGACCAAATATACGTGTTCCTAAAGGTTTATTTTGATTATTTAAAATAATTATACAATTTTTATCAAATTTTATCATATTACCTATTGTACTTTTTTTTTGGTATGTTGTATGTATAATTAAAGCTTTAAATAAATCACCTTTAATTATTTTTATTTTTTTTTTTTGATTTAAACGTAATCTTTTTGCAGAAATTAAAATTGTATCACCAATTTTACCAATTTTTTTTTTATAAATTTTTAAACATTGTCCTATTTTAATACCACTATTATCGTTTACTTTTAATTTCGTTTGAATTTGAATCATAGATTATATTATAATTAAATTGATGAGAGTAGGACTTGAACCTACATCTTCAGATTATGAGCCTGATAAGTTGACCTATTACTCTATCTCATCCTATTACCGATTTTCGGAAGAAAAGGATTCGAACCTTTGATCTTCTGTTCCCAAAACAGATGCATTAGCCAGGCTATGCTACCTTCCGTTTAAGATAATATATATAATTGTGTATTTTTTAAGCAATGATAATGATGGTAGGATTTGAACCTACAACATTAGGATTATGATTCCCACGCTCTACCATTAAACTACATCATCTTATTAATAATTAAATATTAATAAAATAAGTCGAAGTGGGATTTGAACCCACGAGTTAATAAATTAACTGATAGTTTAGCAAACTACTGCCTTAAACCTGACTTGGCTATTCGACCTAAAATATAAAACTTCTTTGATAGGATTTGAACCTACAACCTAATGGTTAACAGCCATTTGCTCTACCATTGAGCTACAAAGAAATAATTATATTTTAATTTTTAAAACTTTTAGTATTTTTAAGCTAAATATTTTACAATACTTACACTTTAAACCTATCAATGTAATCATCTTTTACAGTTTTTATATGAAAAATTTTTAAGAATGGTTTCTTACTTAGATGCTTTCAGTAATTATCCAAAATAAATTTAGCTACTCGGCGATGCCTTTCAACAACCGATACACCAGAGATTTACCCTTCTCGGTCCTCTCGTACTAGAGTTAGATTCTTTCATTTTTCAAAATATCTATAGAAGATAGGAACCAAACTGTCTCACGACGTTCTAAACCCAACTCACGTACCACTTTAATCGGCGAACAGCCGAACCCTTGGAACCTTCTTCAGCTCCAGGATGTGATGAGTCGACATCGAGGTGCCAAACGACTCCGTCGATAGGAGCTCTTAGGAGTCATCAGCCTGTTATCCCCGGAGTACCTTTTATCCGTTGAGCGATAATCTTTCCACAAAGAATTATCGGATCACTATGACCGACTTTCGTCCCTGTTTGATATGTCTATCTTACAGTCAAGCAAGCTTTTACCATTACGCTCTACAATTGATACTATTATCCAATTTGAGCTTACCTTTGTACACCTCCGTTACTCTTTAGGAGGTGACCGCCCCAGTCAAACTACCAACCATACACTGTCTATTTTAAAAATATTAGTTATTTATTTTAATAAGAGTGGTATTTCAAAGAAATCTAAACAATTTACTAGCGTAAAGGTCTAAAAGATTACCACTTATTCTACACATATTAGATAAAATAACAATATAAAGATGTAGTAAAGGTTCACGGGGTCTTTCCGTCTAACTATAGAAAATCCGCATCTTCACGGATAATTCAAATTCACTGAGTCTATATTGGAGACAGCGGGGATGTCGTTACACCATTCATGCAGGTCGGAACTTACCCGACAAGGAATTTCGCTACCTTAGGACCGTCAGAGTTACGGCCGCCGTTTACTGGGACTTCCATTTAATGCGCAAACATCTCCTTTTAATCTTCCAGCACCGGGCAGGTGTCAGACCCTATACATCATGTTACCATTTAGCAGAGTCCTAAGTTTTTATTAAACAGTCGCAACCCCCTATTTTGTGACACCTAATTATTGTTTAAATAATTAGGTACTTTTTATCCCGAAGTTACAAAGTCATTTTGCCGAGTTCCTTCAATATAGTTCTCTCATTCACCTTAGTCTACTCGACCTATCCACCTGTGTCGGTTTAGGGTACGGTTTTTTTTAATTAAAAAGCTATTTCCTGAAAAATTAAAAATTTTTGTCACTTTTTAAAAAAAATTTAATTTAAAAATTATCCCATCAAAATTTGCTTTCGTCAAATCTTTCTTAGGGGCCGTTTCACTCTATGCAATACATTTTAACATAGAAACCCTTGGATTTACGGTGATAACGATTCATATTCGTTATTTTTTGTTACTAATGCCAGCATTTTCTTTTCTGATATCTTCAACATATTTCACAATATATCTTTATTAACATACAGAATGTTCCGCTACCGTTTTATTATAAATAAAACTTGCCGCTTCGGTAAATTTCTTAAGTCTCGATACATTTTAGGCGCAAAAAAACTAGACCAATGAGCTATTACGCTTTCTTTAAAGGATGGCTGCTTCCAAGCCTACCTACTGGTTGTAATTATTTTTTCACTTCCTTTTTCACTTAGAATATTATTTAGAGACCTTAGCGATCAATCCGGGCTGTTTCCCTCTTGACAAAAGACCTTAGCGCCTAATGTCTGTCTATTTAAATCACGTTTTTTTGTATTCGGAGTTTCCAAGAATTCAGTAAGTTTTTACACCCCCTAGCTCAATGAGTGCTCTACCCCAAAAAAAGATTTTAAATGCTCTACTTCAATAGATTTCGCGGAAAACCAGCTATCTCTGAGTTTGATTAGCCTTTCACTCCTAACCACAAATCATCTCCATATTTTGCCACATATGTGAGTTCGATCCTCCAAATAGTTTTACCTATTTTTCAATCTGTTCATGGTTAGATCACTCAGTTTCGGGTCTTATTTATATAACTAAAAAGCTTTTTAAAACTTGATTTATCTACGCCTACTTTATTAAATTAAGCTTGCTATAAAAATAAACTTGCTGGCCCATTATGCAAAAGGTACACTGTTACTTTTTAAAAAAGTTCCAATTGATTGTTAACATTAAGTTTCAGAATTATTTCAAACTCAAAAGTTCTTTTTCACCTTTCCTTTACAGTACTTGTCCACTATCGATCATTAATTTTTAAAAGGTTTTGAGGGTGGTTCCCCAATATTCAAAAAAGATTACACATACCTCTTTTTACTATCATAAAAAAAATAATTATTCTACAGGACTTTTACCTTTTTAAGTAAATTTTTCAAAATTTTTCAAATAATTTTTATTTATTTTTATAAACCTAATTTCCATTTTCATTCGTCATTACTAACGGAATCTCGTTTGATTTTTTTAACAGTTACTTAGATATTTCAATTCACTGCTTTTTAAATTTTCACAAAAAAAAAGTTTTCTTTAGGAAATCTATATTTCAAAATAAAGTATAATTTAATATAGCTTTTCGCATTTTTTACGTCCTAAAAATTAAATTAATGCCAAGGCATCCACTTAATGCTTTTATTATTAGTACTTAAACCATTTAAATGGTTTAAATTTTTATTTTTTTTTTAAATATTCATTAATTAATTTTAAATTTAAATAAAATGGATATAAAATCGTTTTAAAAGTAGGTTCTTTAAAAAAGATACCTGTCTTAATTTTTTTATTTTTATGTAAATATGAGGTTATTAAAGGTTTTAATGGTTTTTTTTCACCTAAAATATAATAAATATTATTTTTTTTTTGATAAGAATATCTATTACCTTTTTTTTGATAAGAATATCTATTACCTTTTTTTTGATAAGAATGTTTATTAAATTTTTTATTTTTTTGAAAATTTCTTTTATTTTTTTGCATATTTAAATTTATTTAATAATAAAAATAATATCACCTTTTTGTAATATAAAATTAGGTTTATTTATAATTTTATTATTAATTTTAATTTTATTATGATTAATTAATTGTTTTGCTTGGAAAATAGTTTTTACTAATTTCAATCGTACAAGATTTATATCTAAACGGCTTTCTAATAAAATAATAAATTTTTTAAATATATTAATTTTATTATTTTTTTTTGATAATTTTCGAAATATGTTTTTTATTTGATATTCATGAATACATCCATAAAAATTTCGAAATTGTTGTTTTTCAAATAGTCTTTTTTGAAAAAATTTTTTCCTTTTTTCAGGTTTTATTTCTTTTCGATATCGTAATTTTTTTTTAAATAAATTCCATTTTTTTGATTTTAATTTTAATAAGTTTAAATTTTTATGTATGTTTCGATTATTTTGAAAACATATTTTATTTCTTGGTTTTAATTTATTCATATTATTTATTAAAATATTTTACGTAATAAATACATTAATGTATATATTGATTGAATATTTCTAGAATTTGTTATTATAGGATAATTTATATTTTTTATAGTTTGACTTGTATTTATTAATGAAATAATTGGTATTTTTAAAATAGAAAGTTCTTGATTTAAAAAAGTATCTTTAATTGAACTTTTAATTATTAATATTAATTTTATTTCGTTTTCCTTAAGTAAATAATTAATTACTTTATTAAATGTTGTATCCATAATTTTATTAGTAATTAAACCATTTATCCATTCTTTATTAAAAAAAATAATATTTGGATTTTTTTTAACAAAAGCTGTAGTTAACAAAAATTGAACTTCATGGTCAGTTCCTATTATTAAAATTTTTTCATTTTTTTGTAACATATATTTTATTAATTTAAAAATACGTTTTAAAAAAAATGAAACATCTTTTAAATTAATTATAGTATAATTATATCTACTCCCATAAATAAAAGGTAATATTTCTTTATTTGTATAAGTTAAAGATTCTCCATACATATTTTTAGATTTAAATAATAAATTTAATAAAATATTATTATTATTTTTTTTATTTTTCTGTATCATAGTTAATTATTTTTTACTTTTTTTCCCTTCTTTTTGTAAAATTTTTTCATTTTTTAATAATAAACCTTTCCCTTTATACGGTTCAGGTTTTTTATGATTTTTAATATAATGTACAAATTGATTTAAAGATATATAATCTATACTACTAAAAATTAAAGTATTTGTTTGATTAATAATTTCAATATTTGATGGAATTTTAATTATAATATTATGACTAAATCCTAATTTTAAAATTAAATTATTATTTTCTATAAAAGCCTTAAAACCTATACCTTTTAAAAGTAAACTAATTTTAAAACCTTGTAAAACACCTTTCATTTTTATTTTAATTAATTTATTATATAAATTTAAAATACTTTTTTTATTTTTATTTCTATTAACATTTATCAATAATTTATTTTTTTTAATAAAAAAATAAATATTATTAGTAATAGATAAAAATAAAATTCCTAAAGATGTTTCAAAAAAAATTAATTTATTTTTATTTAAAATTTTAATTTCTGTTGGAATAATAAAAATTTTATCTATAAAAAAAAGTTGAATATTTCCTAAAGGATTTTTAAAAAAATTATTATTTTTTAATTTATTATTATTTTTTAATATTTTAATCATAATTTTTTTTTTAAATAATTTTACAAATCAATTCACCGCCAACATTTAATTTTTTAGCTTGTAAATCTGTTAAAATTCCTATAGAGGTTGAGATAATATAAAATCCTGTTTTTTTTTTATATAAATCTTTATTAGTTATGTATAAACGTTTTCCAGGTTTTGATAAACGTTTTATTTCAGTAATAACTGCTTTATTTTTTTTATATTTTAAGTAAATATCTAATTGATTTTTTGAATTTATTTTATAACTTTTTATAAAACCTTCTTTAACTAAAAGATTTAAAATATTTATACTTTGTTTTGATTTTTGTTGTACTATTTTTGATTTTTTTACTAAGTAACCGTTTTTTATTTTTGAAAATAAATTTGAAAGAATATCTGTTATAATCATAATAAAATTTACCAACTATATTTTGAAACACCGGGTAAAAAACCTTTTGAGGCTAATCTACGTAATTGAATTCTCGAAATTTTAAATAAACGATAAATACTTCTAGAACGTCCAGTTAAAACACATAAATTTTTAATTCGAGTAATTGAAGAATTTTGATGAAAGAAAAACCATTTTTGTTGTAATTTCCATCTTAAATTTTTTTCAATATTTAAATTTTTTGAAATAATTTTTAATGTTAATCTATTTTTTTCAAAAATTTTAAATAAATAACGTTGTTTAATATTTTTTTTTATTTTTTTTTGCATAAAATTTTATATAATAAAAATAAATGTGGAGATAATCGGATTCGAACCGATAACCTTATATTTGCAAAACATACTTTCTACCAGTTGAAATATATCCCCAAATAAGTGTATTGGGACTTGAACCCAAGACCATCGGATTAAAAGTCCGGTGCTCTACCAACTGAGCTATACACTTATTGTAAAAATTAAATTAATTTAATTTTTAATTAATTATTATAAATATTTTTTTCAAAAATAAAAATTTTTGATTTAAAAAAATATTAATTTTTTGTTTTAATAAATTATTAAAAATTGGAGTTTCTTGTATTTTAATTTTTTGTTTTTTTTTATAAATTGATAATTTTTTACTAATAAATACTTCAAAATTAGAACAAAAATTTTTATAAGAATTATTAAAAAAAAAAATCAAATTATTTTTTTCAAAATTAATTTGATTTTTTTTTTTATTATCAAAAATTATTTTTTTTTTTCTAAATTTTAAATTATAACAAATTTTAGGTAAAAAAAAATAAGTAATAAAAAAATAAAAATTAAAAAAAAAAAATAAAAACCATGAAACTTGATTAAAAAATGAAAATTGATCGAATTGGGGCATAAGTTTATTTTATAATTTTATTTCTTCAACATATATTTTTCATGAAAGAATACTTTTTTTTTATCTTAAAATATTATTTCGTATTTTTTGATTTTTTATAATAATTTGAATATATGCTAATCTTGAAATTTTTTTTTTTGATTTTCGAAAAATATTTAAATTATTAATATTATTTATTTTAAAATTTAAATATTTCAATTTATAACAATTAATTAATCGTGTAGAATTTATTTTTTTTTTATAAAATCCATTTTTATTATATTTATTAAAATATATATTTTTTTTATAATTTAATACATTATTTAAATTAACAGGTTTCATAGAAAAAATGAAGCCTAAAATAGAAATAAAAATTTTCTTATTATTCCAATTTCCACCCAATAAACGACCTTTTATTGAATTATTTTTTTTTAATAAAATATTTTGAAACATTATTTTATTAAATTGATATAATATATTATAAGTTAAATCATAATTAAATAATATAACATTTTCATATTTTACAGCAATTGTTGAAACTTTTTCTATTTTTATTAAAGTAAAAGGTAAGTAAATATTTTCATAGTTATTAAATTCAATTACATATGATTCTAAATTTAAATTATTATATAAAATTTGATTTTCAAATAAAATATTTTTTAATTTAAATTTTTTATTTTTTAAATAATTATTTTTTAAAAATTGTTGATAATTTAGTAAATTATTTTTATTTTTATTTTTTAATTTTTCCATTTAAAATAAATTTTTTTTATTAGGCCTAGTAGGACTTGAACCTACAACTATACCGTTATGAGCGGTATGCTCTAACCAATTAAACTATAAGCCTTATTATTTATAAATAAATTTTGTTTTAACCGGTAATTTATTTGAACCTGCTTTTAAAACTTTTTTTGCATTTTCTAATGAAATACCGCTAATTTCATATAAAATTTGACCTTTTTTAACTTTAGATATCCAAAAAGAAACTGCACCCTTTCCCTTACCCATACGATTTTCTGTAGGTTTTGCTGTTACTGGAATATCTGGGAAAACTCGAATCCATAAAAATCCTAATCTTTTCATTTTTCGAATAATTATTCTACGAGTTGCTTCTATTTGTCTTGAAGTTAAACGTGTTTCTTCTATAACCTTAATTGCATATTTACCGTAAATAATATTATTACCTTTTGTTGTTTTACCTACAAGTTTACCTTTAAATTGTTTTTTATATTTAGTTTTTTTTGGAAATAACATAATTAAGTTTTTTTTTTAAAAATTTTAAATTTAATGACTTTTTTAGTGGTTTAAAAAAAATCCATAATTTAATACTACAAATTCCTGATGGAGTTTTAAATTCATTAAAATGATATTTAATATCATATTCTAAGGTATTTAGTGGGATTTTCCCTTTTTGAAAAACCATTTTTTTTTTCCGTTTAGATTTATTTAAACGACCTTTAAATTGTAAACGATATCCAGTAAAATTAGAAAACATTTTAAAGAATTCTTGCAACATATTATCAATATTGGTAATAAATTTTTTATGTGTTTTTTTTCTTTCTAATGTTTGTTTAATATAAAAAGTTAAAATATTAATATTTTTAGTATAAAAAGCATAACTAAAATTATAAATCATTTTTTTAACATTTTTATTAATTCTATTATTTTTTTTTATTTTATCAAAAATTTTTTTTAAATTTTTTCGTAATTTTAAAAATTCAAAAAATTGAACATTTTTAATAAATAATTTTATATTATTATTAGGATAAAATATATTTAAATGATTAATAATTTTATTATAAGATAATTTATAATATTTTTTTGCATTTTTTTGTATATAAATATATATATTTATATTATTTGATGTTTTTGTTATATTTATATCTATTAATTTTAAATTTTTATAATTAAAAATATTTTGAAAATATTTTTTAATTTCTAAATCAAAATGTAATAAATTTGAATATTCACTATTACTAATAATCCATTTTGAACTCCAATTTTTTTTTTTATTTAATCTTAAACTAATTGGTATAATTTTTTGACCCATAATTTATTTTTTTTTTTTATATATATGTTTTTTTCGTGTATTAATAAATTCACCAAACTTAAAACCAATCATTTTATCATTTATTTCTAAATTAATAAATATTCTACCATTATAAATACTTACTGAATGATTACTATATTCGGGTAATATTGTTAAATTTTTATTAGTTATTTTTATCCATTTCCTTTTTTTTAATAAATTAACTTTAAAAAATGGACCTTTATATTTACTTCTAGACATAACTTATTGAATAATTAATTTTTTTTTTTTTTTTTTACGTGTAGGTTTTCCTTTAGTTATTTTACCTTGAGGTGTTACAGAAGGTCTCCCCCCACTTGTTTTACCTTCTCCCCCACCATGTGGATGATCAACAGGATTTTTAGCTACTCCACGTACGGAAGGTCTTCTATTTAACCAACGTGAACGTCCTGCCTTACCTAATTTAATTTTTTTATGATTAATATTAGATACTATACCTAATGTAGCATAACAAGTTAATAAAATTAATTTTAATTCACCAGAATTTAAACGAATTCGTGCATATTTATTATTAATTTTTTGAATTAATTGTGCAGATGTTCCAGCACTTCTTATTAATTTCCCTCTAGATTGTGGATATAAACTAATATTATGTATTAAACTACCAATAGGTATATTTTGTAAAGGTAATGCATTACCTATTTTTAATTCAGCTTGAGGTGAACTTTTTATATATTGATTAATTTTTAAACCTTCAGGTGCTAAAATTAAATAAGATTGAAAATCATTTTTTATATAAGCAATATTTGCAGAACGATTAGGATCATATAAAATTTTAATTACATATCCTTCAATATTTTCTGTTCTATTAAAATTAATTACGCGATATAAACGTTTATGGCCTCCACCACGGTGTCTTACAGTTATTTTACCTTGGTTATTTTTACCATTAGCACGTTGAAAACCTTTTGTTAAAGATTTAATTTTAAAAATTTGAGTTAAATTATTTTTTTTTAATAAAAATGTTTGACGTTGTGAAGGTGTTATGGGATTTATTTTTTTTTCTATCATTTTATATGGTATATAGATAAAATCTATTATGTTATATATTTTTAATAAAACAATTTCAGATTCAAAAAGTATTTTATATTCGTTAACCATTTTATATGGCATTAATGAATTTCAATCTAAGAAAATTTGTAAAAATATAGGAATTAATCCTCAAATCACCCTTAATAAACTTAAAAACAACCATGTAAACCGACTTACAGGTTATATCAATAAGAATTTAAAAGTTGAACAGCTTTTAAAAAAAGCTAAAACTGAAAGATTAAATGAATTAGTTGATATTAAAAGTAATCGTGGAATTAGACAAAGTCAAGGATTACCCGTTAGAGGACAACGTACACATACAAATGCTAAAACGTCTAAAAAAATTAAAAAAATTTTTATTAAAAAACGTATTTCACGTAATAAACATCCATTTAAGATTCAAAAAAAGAAAAAAAAATAAACTTATTATTCTATGAATACCAATAAATTTAAATATAATTTTAGAAATAAATTTAAAAAAAAAAAAAATCTAAAAAAAAAAAATCCCTTAATTTTAGCTAATTTACATATTACTGCTAGTTTAAAAAATACTATTATAAGTTTAACAACACATAACGGAAATCTTTTAAAACAATGGTCTACAAAATCATTAAAAAAAACAAAATTTAAAAAAAATACTCCGTATAATGTTCAATTAATTGTTTACAAAATTAATAAATATCTTCAATTAAAAAAAATTAAAAAATTAAAAATGTTTTTACATGGTACGGGTTTAGGTCGATATAATATTTTAAAAAATTTAAAACAAAAAAATTTTAAAATAAAATATCTTTTAGATAAAACAACAAAACCTTTTAACGGTTGTAGAATAAAAAAACAAAAAAGACGTTAGTTTTAATATGGATAGGTGATCGAGTGGTTTAAGGTGTCAGTCTTGAAAACTGAAGTATGTAATAATACCGTGGGTTCAAATCCCACTCTATCCTTTTAAAAGCTAGAGACGGATTTGAACCGTCATTAAAGGATTTGCAGTCCTTTACATTACCATTATGTTATCTAGCCTAAAATTATAATATATGAATAAAAATAAAAAATTTTTTACCTATAAAAATAAAATTATTTTAACAAATGGATCTTCTTTAAAAATAACATCTATTAAGTATTTGAAAAATTATCAATTAAATTCAAAAATTTTTAAAGAAACAAAAATTATTAAAAATATAAATACTAAGTTAAATAAAAATAAATTAAGTTTTATAAAAAAAATAATTTAATATAAATTAATATATTTATTTATATATATTAATATATTTATTTATATATATTAACATATAAATAAATATTTCAAAAATAAATAAAAATAAAAAATAAATCAATAAAAAATTAAATATATCAGGTGGTGTTATTAAAATACTTAATAATATTATTTTTAAATAAAAAAATTTTCTAAAATTAATTATCATTTTAATTTGAAAAATATTAGTAAATATTAAAAATATTAATAAAAAAAAATAAATAAATATTATAAATATATAATTAAAATATAAAAAAATAAAATTAAAATAATTATTAATTTTAGGTTCAAAATAAATAGTTAAAAGATATAAATTTGAAAAGTTTAAATTTAATAAAAAATTCCAAATATATGGAATAATATTTGTAAAAATTAAATTTATTATAAATAAATTAAAAATTATAAATATAAAATAAAATTTCAATAAAAAAAAATTTTCAAATTTATATAAACCTTTTGATAAAAAAAACCAAATTAATAAAAAACTTAATTGAAGAGTTATAAAAATAGAAATAAAAATGGAAATAGAAATATTTGTAATAAGTATTTCAGTAATATTTGTAAAGATAAAATATTTTAACATATTTTTATTAAGTAAATTATTAACTAATAAATATATTAATTGATCTGAAAATGAATATGAAATTAAAAAAAGATAAAAAAATGTAATTAAAATTATAAAAAAAGTATATTTTAATTCCCATAAATGTAATTGTAAATAAGTTGTTATTTTAATTTTTTTCATATATTAAAAAATAAGCCTACTTGGTGAAATTGGTAAACACGATAGATTTAAAATCTGTTCCCATTTAAGGGTTATTGGTTCAAGTCCAATAGTAGGTATAAAGTCATTATCAAAGTGGTGAAATTGGTAAACACGTTACACTTAGGATGTAAAGCTTTAATGCATTAAGGGTTCAAGTCCCTTCTTTGATAATTTCTATAAAGATATATTTATTTTAAATATTTTTTTTTTTAAAATAAATATATCTTTATAGTGAAAATAAATTCAAATTTTATTTAATTTTTATAAAATAAATGATTGATATATATATTAACAATATAAAATTAAAAGTTAATAAAAATTTAACAGTATTACAAGCTTGTAATACTGTTAAAATTGAAATTCCTAAATTTTGTTTTCAAGAAAATTTACAAATTGCTGGTAATTGTAGAATGTGTTTAGTAGAAATTGAGAATTCACCTAAACCTGTAGCTTCATGCGCTATGCCTTTAATGCCTAATATGAAAATTTTTACAGATACACCTTTAGTACAAAAAGCACGTGAGAGTGTTTTAGAATTTCTATTAATAAATCACCCGTTGGATTGTCCTATTTGTGATCAAGCCTCTGAATGTGATTTACAAGATCAAACTTTAATTTATGGTTCTGATCGTAGTCGTTTTTTTTTAAAAAAACGTGGTGTAGAAGATAAATATTGTGGTCCTTTTATAAAAACTATTATGACTAGATGTATTCATTGTACACGTTGTGTACGTTTTGCTAATGAAATTTGTGGGATTGATGACTTGGGTACAACAGGTCGTGGTAATAAAACTGAAATTAATTTTTATTATCCAAAAATCTTTAATTCAGAATTTTCTGGTAATTTAGTTGATTTATGTCCTGTAGGTGCTTTAACTTCAAAACCTTATACTTTTAAAGCTCGTTCTTGGGAATTAAAAAAAAAAAAAAGTGTAGATATTTTAGATAGTATAGGTTCAAACATTACAATTGATATATTTAATAATGAAATTATACGTATTTTACCTCAAACTAATTTTAATATTAATAAGGAATGGATATCTAATAAAACAAGATATTTTTTTGATAGTTTAAAATATCAACGTTTACAATACCCTCTATTGAAAGATAATGAAAATAATTTTCATAAAATTTCGTGGTTTGATGCTTTAAATATAATTAATCAAAAATTAATGACGACTGATAGTTGTGATATTAAAAGTATTATTGGTAATTTAACTGATTTAGAATCCCTTTTTTTATTAAAAAAAAATTTAAATAAATTAGGAATTTCAAATGTAGTATACGAACGTTTTTTAAATATTCAACATTTTAAAATAAATTCTGATTTAACTTCAAATTTTTTATTTAATAATAGTCTAAAATCTATTGAAGAATCAGATCTTTGTTTAATAATTGGTAGTGATATACGAAAAGAGGGTTCTATTTTAAATATTCATTTAATTAATCGTTTAAAAAAGGGGAATTTTAAAATAGCTTATATAGGTCATAAAATTAATTTTACTTATCCTATAAAACATTTAGGTTTAACTTTTAAAACATTAATAAATATTATTTTAGGAAAACATTCATTTTGTAAAACTTTAAAAAAAGCTAAAAAACCTTTAATTATTGTAAGTGAGAATATTTTAAATCAAAAAAATGGTTTTTATTTCTTATCAAAATTAAAAAATTTAATTTTTATTAAAAATAATATTAATTTTTTTAATTCACAAACTTCTTTAATAAATTTTTTTGAAACCACTTTTACAGTATCACAAAAAACATTAAATAATTCAAAATTATATTATTTATTTAATACTAATTTACAAAATAAATTAAAAATATTTAAAAATGATTTTATTATTTATCAAGGACATCATTTTACTAAAGATGCACAAAATTCAAATTTAATTTTACCTGGATTAACTTTTTTAGAAAAAAATGGAATGTATATTAATTTAGAAGGTTTTATTCAAAAAACTGAACAAATTTTAAATTTAACGACGGAACAACGTAAAGATTCAATAATTTATAGAAATATTTATAAATTTTTATTACAAAAAAATAAATCAAAATCAGATTCCTTTTTAAAAATTAAAGATGTTTTACCTTATTTATTAAAAAAAAAAATAAAAATTATAAATAATTTTAGTTTTAATAAAAAACATTTAAAAATTAATATTAATTTTTTAAATTTATTAATTAAAAATAATTATTATACAAATATATTAGAACAATATTCAAAAATATTAATTAATTCTAATAAAATTATCAAAAATCAATCAAAATTATTATGATATACACAATTTTAAAATTTTTAATTTTAGTATTACCTTTATTAATTGCTGTGGCTTATTTTACTTTAGTTGAACGTAAAGTATTAGCCTCTATTCAAAGAAGAAGAGGACCTAATGTTGTAGGTACTTTTGGATTATTACAACCTTTAGCCGATGGTCTTAAATTATTTGTAAAAGAAACTATTTTACCAAGTAATGCCGATGTAATTTTATTTATTTTTGCTCCTATTTTAGCTTTTTTTTTAAGTTTATTAAGTTGGACTGTAATACCTTTAGGATTTGGTATGTTTTTTACTGAATTAAATATAGGTATTTTATATTTATTAGCAATTTCATCTTTAGGTGTTTATGGTATTATTATTGGCGGTTGGTCAAGTAACTCTAAATATTCATTTTTAGGTGCATTACGATCAACTGCACAAATGATTTCATATGAATTAACTATAGGATTTTCAATCCTTTCTGTAATTGTTTGTGCTAAATCTTTAAATTTAATTTCTATTGTTTTAGCACAAAAAACTGTTTGGTATTGTTTCCCTCTTTTTCCTATATTTTTAATTTTTTTTATATCATGTTTAGCAGAAACAAATCGACATCCATTTGATTTGCCTGAAGCTGAAGCTGAATTAGTTTCAGGATATAATGTTGAATACTCTGCAATGGGTTTTGCTTTATTTTTTTTAGGTGAATATGCTAATATGTTATTAATGAGCAGTTTAACAACCATTTTATTTTTAGGTGGTTGGTTAGCTCCATTTCCTTTTAGTATTAAATTTATTAATTTCTTACCAGGATCTTTTTGGTTTAGTATTAAAATTTGTTTTTTTGTTGTTTTATTTATACTAGCTCGTGCGATTTTACCCAGATACCGTTATGATCAATTAATGCGTTTAGGTTGGAAAGTACTTTTACCTTTTACATTAAGTTGGTTTTTATATACTGCGAGTATTTTAATAAGTTTTAATTGGTTAACTTAAATTATGAGTATTTTAAATCATTTTATTTTTACTTTTTTTTTATTTTGTCTAGGATTATTTGGTATAATTTTAAATAGACAAAATATTATAATTATTTTAATGTCTATTGAATTATTATTATTATCAATAAATTTAAATTTCATTTATTTTGCAATTTTAATTGATGATATAATAGGGCAAGTTTTTTCATTATTAATTTTAACCGTAGCAGCTGCAGAATCTGCTATAGGCTTAGCTATTATGATTGTTTTCTTTAAATTAGTTGGAAATATATCAATTTATAAAATTAATTTATTATCTTTATAATAAATTAATTTACATCTTATATAATTTTTAAAAATTTTATATATATATATATAAAATTACATTAAAATTATATTTTTTTTAAAAATTTTACATTCTTTAAGAAAAATATAAATAATAATATTTATATTTAAAAATTAATTACTTCTGTATATATTAAAAAATAAATAAAATAATAAATTTCAATAATATTATGACAATAATAAATTATATAAACAATCAATTCACTTTTTTAGATATGGCAGAACCTTGGCAATTAGGTTTTCAAGATCCCGCAACACCAGTTATGGAAGGTATTATTAACTTTCATCATGATTTAATGTTTTTTTTAATTATGATTACTGTATTTATTTGTTGGATGTTATTTAGAGTTATTACTCTTTTTGATGAAAAAACAAATAAAATTCCATCAACTATTGTACATGGTGCTACAATTGAAATTATTTGGACGACTATTCCAGCTTTAATTTTATTAATGGTTGCTGTACCTTCTTTTGCATTATTATATTCGATGGATGAAGTAATTGATCCTATCATTACATTAAAAGTAATAGGTAGTCAATGGTATTGGAGTTATGAATATTCAGATAATTTAGAATTTGCAGATGAACCTTTAATTTTTGATAGTTATATGGTACAAGAAGAAGATTTAGCTTTAGGTCAATTTAGACTTTTAGAAGTAGATAATCGTGTAGTTGTTCCGACTAATAGTCATATTAGAGTATTAATTACAGCGTCAGATGTTTTACATTCATGGGCTATACCTTCATTAGGTATTAAATTAGATGCATGTCCAGGACGTTTAAATCAAACATCAATGTTTATTAAAAGAGAAGGTGTTTTTTATGGACAATGTAGTGAAATTTGTGGAGTAAATCATGGATTTATGCCTATTGTTGTAGAGGCCGTTTTATTAGAAGATTATTTAATTTGGTTAAAAAATAAAATTAATTTTAATATATAATTAAAAAAATTTATGATATTTAAAATAATTAGTATAATCTTTTTAATATTAATATTATTTACAGATATTAAACATATACTTAATAAAATTAAACAATTTTTTAATAAATAAAAAATGATTTATTATCTAAGATAATAAAAAAATTAAAAAAACCAACGCTTTTTTTAATTTTAAAATAAAATATATAATTTTGCTTTTAAAATAAATTTTCAAAACATTCAAAA